CATATAAAGGGAATGTAATAAAGCATCAATACCGATTGATCCATAATTAGACAAATAGGTGCATAGAAGAAAAAATCAAGAGCCCTGAGCCAATAAAGACTGAGAAGGTTGACTCAAGAAAAAATTTCATTCATTAATAAATTCATAAGGGCTCCGTGTAGAATTCAGACCTAACCATTAATCGAGAAGTGGTGGGGAGACAGAACCTGTGAATGCATAAGATTCTATTGAAAACGAATCCTAATGATTCATTGGGTAGGATGGCGGAACGAACCAGAAACCTATTCATTTATTCTGAGAGGTCATGTCATAGACTAATCTTACAATTGAATGTTGAAAGAGTAAATATTCGCCCGCGAATTTTTTTTTATTTCTAAATTTTAGTCGATTCGATATGATAATACAAAGGAAAAAGAAAATAAAGATTCATTATAACGATAACGTTATATAAAAACGACATTATCTATAAATAGAAGACGTGTTTAATTATATATTAAAACACAAAAAATTTAAAATTTATAATAGATATAGATTAGATAAAATTTAAAAGAATACCATGATTCCGTATATTATTCACCGTGTATATTATTTTTTAATTGTTTAATTCGCGAGGAGCTGGATGAGAAGAAACTCTCATGTCCAGTTCTGTAGTAGAGATGGATGGAATTGATAAACAACCATCAACTATAACCCCAAAAGAACCAGATTCCGTAAACAACATAGAGGAAGAATGAAAGGAATATCTTATCGAGGCAATCGTATTTGCTTCGGTAGATATGCTCTTCAAGCGCTTGAACCCGCTTGGATCACATCTAGACAAATAGAAGCAGGGCGGCGAGCAATGACACGAAACGCACGACGCGGTGGAAAAATATGGGTACGCATATTTCCAGACAAACCCGTTACAGTAAGACCTACAGAAACACGTATGGGTTCGGGGAAAGGATCTCCCGAATATTGGGTAGCTGTTGTTAAACCCGGTAGAATACTTTATGAAATGAGCGGAGTAGCAGAAAATATAGCCAGAAGGGCAATTTTAATAGCGGCATCCAAAATGCCTATACGAACTCAATTCATTCTTTCGGGATAGGGATGTAGAAACAAAGAAAAGGGGTCTTTTGTATGAAAAAAAATTGCAGGTTTTTTGTTTTGAACAAATAATATTTCTTTTTTTTTAGACCCTTGCATTGAAAACAAAAAAAATCGATAAAAAAACGATATGATTCAACCTCAAACCCATTTAAATGTAGCGGATAACAGTGGAGCCCGAGAATTGATGTGTATTCGAATCATAGGAGCTAGTAATCGACGATATGCTCATATTGGTGACGTTATTGTTGCTGTAATCAAGGAAGCCGTACCAAATACACCTCTAGAAAGATCAGAAGTAATCCGAGCTGTAATTGTACGTACTTGTAAAGAACTCAAACGCGACAACGGTATGATAATACGATATGATGACAATGCTGCAGTTGTTATTGATCAAGAAGGAAATCCTAAAGGAACCCGAATTTTTGGCGCGATCGCCCGGGAATTAAGACAGTTAAATTTCACTAAAATAGTTTCATTAGCACCCGAAGTATTATAAGGGAAGGCCGTAATATAGTTATAGTTATAGTATTTGGTATTTGAATGAAACCGATTAATTAGTAGATTGTTTATATATCACGTATATACCTTTAATAATTCAGAAATAAAGATAAATAAAAAAAGAAAAAGAGCATGTTGATTATATCAAAATTTGGGGGCAACAAAAATCTTAGTTTATCATGAGTAAAGACACTATTGCTGACATAATAACCGCTATACGAAATGCTGACATGAATAAAAAAAGAACAGTTCGAATACCATCTACTAACACCACTGAAAATATTGTTAAAATCCTTTTACAAGAAGGTTTTATTGAAAACGTGAGAAAACATCAGGAAAGCAATAAATATTTTTTGGTTTTAACACTACGACATAGAAGAAATAGAAAAGGATCGTATAGAACTGTTTTAAATTTAAAACGGATCAGTCGACCCGGTTTACGAATATATTCTAACTATCAAAAAATTCCTAGAATTTTAGGCGGAATGGGGATTGTAATTCTTTCTACTTCTCGAGGTATAATGACAGACCGAAGGGCTCGAATAGAAGGAATCGGCGGAGAAATTTTGTGTTATATATGGTAATCTTTCTGATAGACGAATTATACGAAGAACTTTCATATTTGTGAAAAAAGAGAAAGGACAACTTTATAATATTACCCCTCTTACATTAGTTGATACTTCAAAGCGGTTTTACCTGGAATGAAACAAAAAAAGATTCATGAGGGTTTAATTACTGAACAACTTACCAATGGTATGTATCTTCCGGGTTCGTTTAGATTTGAGATAATGAAAATATGATTCTGGTTTTTGTTTCGGAAAGGATTCGACGTTGTTTTATACGTATACTACCAAGAAATAGAATAAAAATTGAGGTAAGTCCTTATTTCAACCAAAGGACGTATAGTTTA